TCTGGGTTGGGTTCATCTCTCTAGTAATCGGATGAGCTGGGTTGTAGACATGAAAAAGTAAGAACTTAGCGGGTCCTTACCCTCCTTTGTCTGATTAGAGCGGAAAGGGCCCGCGGAGTTCTTACTCTTATAATGAGACTTTGATCTATTCCATAACCTACAAATTGGTTAGTTATCCAGTCAGCATAATCAAAATATTATATTTGTTTTGTAGAAATGACAAAAAGGATCCTTTGCTCTGATGTTTCAAACCACTCTATTCTTTTGTTTCTTAATGATGTTTGTGAACAATTGAATCTAGCGGTTGATTCATAGTCCCTGCCCTTCCCCCAAAATATTAACTGGAAGCAAGAAGAAAGAACGAATCAATCGATTTTATCTATAATCCAATATAATAATTATATTGATTTCTAGGGATGAGACATCCTGCAAATCATTTCTAGACTAAACTAATAGAACCTTAATCAAAACTACTCTAAAAATAAAATAAAAACTCTGATCATATATCTGATCATATAATAAATAAAGATTTGGATATTCGTAAAAATAAAATCCGCCTTTCAACCGGAACAGTCTTTTTTGTTTGAATAATTTCTCTAAGTTAGAAGTTTAACTTATATTGAAATTGAATAAGTGAAGATATTGAATAAGTGAATAAATTCTATTTGCTCAATAACTTATTCACCCATAATCCTTTTTTTCCTTTGTTTGTCCACTACTTCTTATGAATCTAAACAAAGGAGTTCCGATAGACCCGGAAAAGAAGGAAAGGAATAGTAATCTTTGATGAACAGGAAAAAAAATAATTATTATTTTGATACAAGACGACACAAGAAAACGGGTGAAAATTCCTTTTTCTTGTGTCGTCTTGCGTCGAATAGAAGATTAGGAAGACTAGTAATCCTTCCTAAAAGTATTTGTTCCTTTCATTTTTACCATCCTTGCCTTGTATTCTCTTCTTTTGTATTTGTTTGTATGCCTATTGTTTATTACTAAAATGGAATACAAGTAATGAATTCCAGGCGTCCTGCAAAACAAAAAGAGTATAAACAAAGCAAGCAAAAGGATTTACAGAATTTTTTGATCATACATAATTGTATCGATGGACAAAAAATCGGCACTTTTTACCAAATGTTAAGGAATCTCTGGACCTAAAAATTCATTTCGTACAATTGAACTTTTTCAAACTGTTTCTTTTTAAGAACCAAAAAAACTTGTGCCAAAATAACAGATGCGAAGAAGAACAAAAGGCCTTGGACGCGTAATGGATCTTGAAGCACTATTTCTGCATCTCCCTGACCAAACCCTCCTACATTGGGATTGCTTGTTAATGGTTGATCAAGCTTAATGGATTCACCCTCTGAAACAAGAAGTTCTGGTCCTGGAGGTATAATATCAACCACTTGACGTCCATCCGATGCATCAACTATGGTTATTTCATATCCTCCCTTTTCTTTACGTACTATTTTGCTTACTATACCTGCTGATGTAGCATTATAGACTGTATTGTTACTCTTGCTACCATCAGGATAAATCTGACCCCTTCCTCTGTTCCCACCCACATATATGGGATATTTTAAGAAGTGAACGTCTTTCTTTGTAGCAGGGTCGGGGGAAAGAATGGGAAAGACGATTTCACTATATTTCTGACCCGGAACAGGACCTATCACAAGAATATTTTTTTTATTGGGACGATAACTCTGAAAAGACAGATTTCCTATCTTTTCTTTCAACTCAGGAGAAATACGATCGGGGGGGGCTAATTCGAATCCCTCGGGTAAAATAAGAACAGCACCCACATTCAAACCCCCTTTTTTACCATTAGCAAGAACTTGTTTCAGTTGCATATCATAAGGAATTTGAACAACTGCTTCAAATACAGTATCAGGAAGCACAGCTTGCGGAACTTCAATATCCACGGGCTTATTAGCTAAATGGCAATTAGCACATACAATTCGTCCAGTTGCTTCTCGTGGGTTTTCATAACCCTGCTGCGCAAAAATGGGATATGCATTTGAAATGGATGCTCGAGTTATTACATATATCATGATCGATACAGAAATGGATCGAGTCATCTGTTCCTTTACCCAAGAAAAAGTATTTCTATTTTGCATGTCCAATCATGGATCTCGGAATTTCTACAATAAATTAGATAGGGAACTAGTAAAGTTTCCCTATGCACGAGTCTGTCATTGTACTGGAATAGTTGTACTGTAATATAGGACGAATACCTTGAACTGGTAGAAATAAAATATAAAGAATTAAGTAAGATTCAAAATGGTTTCTTTATAAAGGAAGAAAGATTCTGATTTATTTGATTGATATCAGGAGATCAAATGAGTTCTTCATTCATTCATTGAATGATAAATGACTACAAGCGAAGGAGATACACGATTTAAATAATGGAAAATCCAATATTTCACAATTGTATCTAGAATAACTGGAAAGGTGGAAACAAGACCAGATATAATTTGATCGTTATGAGCCAATCCAAAATCATTGTAGAACGAACCAATTATTAGTTCCCAACCATGAGTCGAGTGAAATCCAATCCATAAATCAGTAACTAAAAGAATCGAAAAAGCTTTTATTGTGTCACTTAAGTTATAGAGGAATTCCTGAACCCAAGAATTAAGAATGACAAGTTCCTCATTACCCAAAATAAAATAACCACTTAGAATAGCGAAAGAGATTATATTTGTCGAGAAATGCAAAATGATATGGAGATGATATTCATTGTGTGTTTTGACTAATTGTATCGTTTCCTTGTGTATTCCTATACGAAGTTTTTGTATATGTGTCTCCGGGTACTCCTTTATCATTTCGTCCAACAGAAAGAGTTCTTCTAATTCTATGAATCTTTCTAGAACGTTTTTCTCTTGAATGATATTCAAGAGAGTTTTGGATTGCCCGGTATTCCACCAATTTGTAACCCAAAGTTCCAGACATTTATTAAATGAGAGAGAAACCCACCAGGGCAAAAATACTATAGATACAAGATATGGGAAAGAAGGCAATGCTTTCTTTTTTTTCATTTTTTATCTGTGAATTGAATCGTTAATGAACCTGCTTCATTCGTTGACTCTATATGATATTTCTCTGAAGCACGAGTTCTATAACAAGGTATTGAACCTATGGGTCTATTCATTCCAATTTTTGTGTCAAAATTGAGTTTAGTTCTTGGATCTAGAAGGAATATAGAAATGGGATAAGGGTTCGCCCTTTTCGGATAAAAATGCAAAATCAATATTATTCCTAGATATCTCAATTGGGCAAATTTGAATGGGCAAATTCGAAGCAATTTCATCTTCATTTGTTCCTTTCTATGAATACTCGAAAACCCACTTAAAATAACGAATCGGATTTAGAAACGAAAACCCCCCTCAGTTAATTATTTCGAAATGTTTCACCGCCTAGCCACAACCAAGGAAAAAAGGTATCATCAAAATTTTGGGCCTAAAAAGATGAGATGAATTCCGTATTACGAAATAAATGTTCGGATATATTTGATGAATCCCTACTTATTATATTAGCCTTAGATTAGCCTTTTTTCTAGTAGAAATTTTCTAGTAGAAAAGAATTGAGTTGGGACCCATACGCATACGAAATACTTTTGGTATACAAATGGTATACAAAAATTTCTTCTTTTCTTAATTTTCTTCTTTATTATAGTATAGTTTATTATAGTTATTCCATATACGCCCTCCTGCTTTTTTGGTTTATTCTATGGGAGTCGCCACGACAAAGGAAGGAGGAAATAGAATAATCTAACATGTTTTGTTCAAATGAACATTCCAAAAAGACTTCAATTATATTAAAAAGAGAATTAGCAAGTTCCTTCCCCCATGCCAAGAAAACATTTATTCTTTATTGTGTTCAATTCATTTCAAAATACTTCAATTGGTACGCCCAAGAAATAGGCCAATTCGGCAGCTTTTTGTTCAATTTCTCGTGGAGTAAAATTCTCATCAGTACGAGTCAAGGGAATGGCCCCTTGACCTCTGATTTCCATATAAAGGACACGACGAGGATAAAGACCCTCTTTAACCTCAATTCTGATTGATTGGATATCTCTCATAAGGAAGCGAAGGAAGATGCGACGATTTATTCCAGGAAATCCCCAACGAAAAATGCACACAATTCCTTCTTTTCTATCGAATCGGTCATAACCACTACCTACATTCCACAAAATTGTGCACCACAAATAGGAGCTAACGAACAGACCTGCGATCCCGTAAAAAGACATCACGATTCCTTGTGGAAAAAAAATAATTTGCTGAGATGGAAATATGGATATCAGATTCCTACCAAGATAACTGGAAGTTCCAACCGCTAAGAATCCTAGTGAACCTAAAAAAAGGATACAGGCCCAGCAAAAATTACTTGTTTTTCGAGACCCCCTTATAAGTTCTATCCATATATGTTCTGATCGCCAATTCATACTATACTAGATCCAGTTGCATTCGATTGGAATTGAGAGAATAACCCAAATTTGACTTTACCTTTCTTGATCCCGAAGTAACTTTCATCAACTAGCACTATTCTGATGTGGAGTAATTGGTTAGATACATTGACTTTCTATTAAAAATATTTACTGATCCGTTTTTAACCAGCTATATATATATATATATACATGCATTTATGCAGATAGCATGTATCCGCATACATAACAGTTATTTCATTTGTGTGTGGAAAGAGCCACATATCGTACCATATTGCACTAAAAAAATATCTGTATTATGATACAGTGTTGAAATAAATTGATAGGATTTGGTCCCATTGGATCTAGACAATCTTATTTTTTTGGACATGAAGAGATAAAGAAGCCATTGCAATTGCCGGAAATACTAGGCCCACTAAAGGCACAAAAATAGAGGGTAAGTTGAGATCTGTCATAGAATGGGTGCCTCGATTTAATATTTGTATCTATATATTTGTATCTATTAGAAAGATATCTTATGATATGATAAGTATATCTATTATAAGTAATATTAGGTAATATTGACTATTGTATTTTATATAATATTATACTACTAAGTATATATAAACAATTAAGTATATATAAATATATAATTTATAAATAATATATTTATATTAAAATAGAAATTTGAAATATAAAAATAATATTAAAATATTAAATTTTAATAAAAAAAAGGATAGATAATAAGTGCAAAAATGTAGAACTAAATTAAGTGTACCTATTCATCTTTCTACACGAATATAAATAGGGTAATCTTCTTTTACAAATTTTATTATTCTTCTTCTCCCATCCTTATGTTCTTTCTATCTTTCTTTCTAATCTAATAAGGAGTTTTTTATTTAAAAGGAGTTTTCTTATGAAAATTAAGTTCATTATGAATTCGCGACTCTAAATAATAGGATCCAACAAACAGGGATTCATAGTAAAAATGCGATAGATGTAGAAATTATTTTATTTCATTTCCATATTTGATATTTCTTTTTATTTTTATATTTTTTTTTTCATTATTGTCTATCTTAATTAATGCGTAAGATAGCCAGATAAAATTCTTTTTATTTCCCCAAATTAGAATTCCTCGGAAAGAGAAATTCACTTTTTTATTTTATCCTGTTGATAGAGGTTCATAATACCTAATCATGAATAGGGGTAAGATAAAAAATAGATCTGGATCCGGAAGAAAAAAAAATTATCCGAAACTTCTGACTCTTACTAGAAAGTGTAACTTATATCACCAAAGAACATTTTTCTTAGTTTTTTTTTTATTATGATGAACTAAATACTTGTTCGCTACAAACAAAATAACTGAATCTAGTGCTATACTTTAATTTTTTGAATTTTGATTCAAGGGAAAGAAACCATGGAGCTGAAATAACTCACTTAGAACACCTTTTAAAGGATTACGTGGTATGATTGGGTCGAATAAGCCTTTATGGAATAAATACTCAGCCGCTTGTGAACCATCGGGTACTGTCTTATTCAATGTTTGTTCAATTACTCTTTTACCCGCAAATGCAATGTACGCATTAGGTTCAGCAATAATGATATCTCCCAACATACCAAAACTGGCTGTTACTCCACCGGTTGTAGGAGATGTAAGGACTGGTACATAGAATAACTTTTTAGTGGATTGGTAATCATATGAAGCAGAAGATATTTTAGCCATTTGCATCAAGCTCAAACTTCCTTCTTGCATGCGTGCTCCTCCAGAAGCACACACAATAATGACAGGTAGAGATCGATTAGTAGCATACTCAATCAAACGAGTGATTTTCTCACCTACTACAGATCCCATACTACCTCCCATGAACTGAAAATCCATAACCCCAATTGCTGTGGGAATACCGTTTAGTTGACCTATGCCTGTTTGAACAGCTTCAGTTAAACCTGTCTTTCTTTGATAAGAATCAATACGATCTTTATAAGGTTCCTCTTCTGAATGAAATTGAATGGGGTCCATAGAAACCATATCTTCATCCATAGGATCCCAAGTGCCCGAATCAATCGAAAGTTCGATTCTATCTGAACTACTCATTTTCAAATGATATCCACACTGTTCACAAATATTCATTTTTGACCTAAGAAGTTTTTTATAATTTAATCCATAACAATTTTCGCATTGAACCCATAAATGTCTGTATTTTTTATTTATATCGAAATCATTAGATCTTCCTCTTATATTGAAATCACTGCCATTATTACGAGTTCTTATACTAAAACTTCCACTTTCACTACCACTTACATTTTCAGTACAAATGAAACTATAAATGTAACTGTCACTGTAATTGTCAGTACCACCTGAAATGGAACTATTAATACTGACTTCAAAACGAAGATAACTATTAATGCAACTATTAATGTGATTAGTCCAACTAGATTGAGTATCATACATGTAATGATAATAGTAGTGATTGTTTCTCTTAGACCCCCTATTCAAAAAACTAGAAAAAAAACCTTCTAATTCACTCAGAAAAGAACTATCATTGTCAATCTCAAAACTATGATTTTCAATATCAAAATATACGGAATAACTGTCACCATTACTATCCCTAACTAAAAAAGTGTCATCAGAGATCAAACTCCAAATATCCCTGATACCAAATAAATAATCAACATTACTGAAACTATAACTAACACTATCACTCCAATTTTTCTCCGTATCATTTAGAAGGGATTCATCACTTCCACTGGTATGGCCAATAGCATCAAGACTTTCCATTGATTTACTTAAACCATACCTATGTTCTAACTTTAACTTCTCGTTAGACAACATCGAATTGAACCACCATTTTTCCATAGAATCTTCCTGCCCCCTATTTGATGAAAATACAATAGATGAATAGTCATTCGATGAATAATTATTTTACTATTTTATTTCCTATCAGAATTAAGCATATGAGGATTAGGATTGTTAACTAATAATAAGTGAGTATTGAAAGAAATGATTCTCTTTTTTTTTTTTGAATCTGAGATAGCACTTCAATATCTATCTATATAGAAAGATTTTTTTTTCAATTAAAATA